ATGTCTCAATCTGTATCAGAACGGACTCGAATTAAAAGTGACCGTTACGAATCTGGTGTAATCCCTTATGCTAAAATGGGTTACTGGGATGCTTCATATGCAGTAAAAGATACTGATGTTCTTGCATTATTCCGTATTACACCACAACCAGGTGTAGATCCAGTAGAAGCTGCAGCAGCTGTAGCTGGAGAATCATCAACAGCTACATGGACTGTTGTTTGGACTGATTTATTAACAGCTTGTGATCGTTACCGTGCTAAAGCTTACCGTGTAGATCCAGTTCCTAACACTACAGACCAATATTTTTCTTTTATCGCTTATGAATGTGATTTATTTGAAGAAGGTTCTTTAGCTAACTTAACTGCTTCTATCATTGGTAACGTTTTTGGTTTCAAAGCTGTTGCTGCTTTACGTTTAGAAGACATGCGTATTCCTCATACATATTTAAAAACATTCCAAGGTCCTGCAACAGGTATTGTTGTTGAACGTGAGCGTTTAAATAAATATGGTGCTCCATTATTAGGTGCTACAGTTAAACCTAAATTAGGTCTTTCAGGTAAAAACTACGGTCGTGTAGTATATGAAGGTTTAAAAGGTGGTTTAGACTTCTTAAAAGATGATGAGAATATTAACTCACAACCATTTATGCGTTGGAGAGAACGTTTCTTATACTGTATGGAAGGTATTAACCGTGCTTCAGCTGCAACAGGTGAAGTTAAAGGTTCTTATTTAAACATTACAGCAGCAACAATGGAAGAACTTTACAAACGTGCTGAATATGCAAAAGAAGTAGGTTCTGTTATTGTAATGATTGATTTAGTATTAGGTTACACAGCAATTCAATCAGCTGCAATTTGGGCACGTGATAATGATATGATTTTACATTTACACCGTGCAGGTAACTCTACATACGCTCGTCAAAAAAATCATGGTATTAACTTCCGTGTAATTTGTAAATGGATGCGTATGTCTGGTGTTGATCATATTCACGCTGGTACAGTTGTTGGTAAATTAGAAGGTGATCCTTTAATGATTAAAGGTTTCTACGATACTTTACGTAAAACAGAATTAGCTGTTAATTTACCTTATGGTCTTTTCTTTGAAATGGATTGGGCTAGTTTACGTAAATGTATGCCAGTAGCATCTGGTGGTATTCACTGTGGACAAATGCATCAATTAATTTACTATTTAGGTGATGATGTAGTATTACAATTTGGTGGTGGTACAATTGGTCACCCTGATGGTATTCAAGCTGGTGCTACAGCTAACCGTGTAGCTTTAGAAGCTATGGTTTTAGCTCGTAACGAAGGTGCTGATTACTTTAACCCACAAGTGGGTCCACAAATTTTACGTGATGCAGCAAAAACTTGCGGTCCGTTACAAACAGCTTTAGATTTATGGAAAGATATTAGTTTTAACTATACTTCTACAGATACAGCTGATTTCTCTGAAACACCTACAGCAAACGTATAATTAAACTTTTAATCAAAATTTAAGGAGTATTTGAATAGTGAGACTTACACAAGGTTGCTTCTCTTTTTTACCAGATTTAACTGACCAACAAATTGAAAGACAAGTTGCATATGCCATTTCACAAGGCTGGGCAATGAATGTTGAATGGACAGATGATCCTCATCCACGTAATAGCTACTGGGAATTATGGGGTTTACCTTTATTTGACATTAAAGATTCAGGATCTGTAATGTATGAGCTTAATGAAGCTCGTAAAGCTTGTCCAAACGGATACATTCGTATGAATGCGTTTGATGCTAGTTACGGAGTTGAAAGTTGCGTTATGTCTTTTATCGCTAGTCGTCCTAGTAATGAACCAGGTTTCTACTTAGATCGTACAGATGGACCAGGTCGTCAAATTATTTACTCTATTAAGAGTTACAGTGTTCAAGCGAATCCTGAAGGTAGCCGTTACTAATTATTTTTATTAAAAAATAGTTTTAAATTAAAGGTTACTTGAAATCATAATAACAAATTTTAATTTGTTATTATGATTTTATTTTTTATTCTTTAAAAAAATAGTTTAAGATTTATTAAATTAATATTAATTTTAAAGATGAACTTAATTTATTCAATGTTATCTGCAGAGATATAAATAAAAAATAACGCCATACTAAAAGCTGGGAAAATAATTCCCACAATAGGAACGAAAATCGACGGTAAAAAAGTTGCGGTCATAATTTTTTTTTAATTTAAATTATTTGCTGATAACCAGTTATCAGTATTAATAATTGTAGTAAAAAATAATCTATAATCGAAAAAATCTATAGATCAATCAATTTTTTAATTATTTTTATAGTAAAATGAAAAGTATTAAATAGATTAATATTTTTAATTTAATAAATATTTTAATTATGGAAAGTTTACTTTTATCTCGTTTACCGGAAGCGTACATTATATTTAGTCCAATTGTTGATGTATTACCTATTATTCCAGTTTTTTTCTTATTATTAGCTTTTGTTTGGCAAGCTGCTATTGGATTTAGATAACATCAATTTGACTAGGAAAATAATTCTATTCAAATTAACTAAAATTTATCACTTCTTAAGTGATAGGATAGTTTTATAATATATACTTATATTTTTAAATTAATAAATAAAAATTAAATGGTAGAACCTTTATTATCAGGTATTGTATTAGGCATGATTACTGTATCTGCTTTTGGACTTTTTGTTGCGGCTTTTTTACAATATAAACGTGGAAACCAATTTGAAATTTAATAACTCAACTCTGACCAATTTATTAATAAATTGGTCAGAGTTGAGTTATTAAATTTTAAACTACCAACTCGATTTTCTTACTCCAGGTAACAAACATTGGTGTGCCATTTCACGTAATACATGACGTGAAACTCCAAAATCACGATAAAATCCTCTAGGGCGCCCTGTTTTCCAACATCGATTTCGAATTCGAATTTTAGAACTATTTCGAGGTAATTTTTGTAGTTTTGAATGAATTTCTAATTTCAAATTAAAATCTTTTGTTGTATTATATTCTTGCAACAAGCTTTTTCTTTTAGCTTCATATTTTGTAAAAAGTTTAATACGTTTTTTTTCACGTTCAATCATGCTTTTTTTTGCCATAAAAATTCCTGTGGGTATTTTATTTTAAAATTAACTAGAATTTTAAAAATTTAGAAACTAGTTATTTTATTTTATATTTAAAAACTTTATAAAGCAAGAGATTTTTAATGAAAAATTAATTAACAAATAAAACTATTTGAGAGGTTAAACAAATTTTGAAACATAAGGTGTATTTTTTTCTGGAAGAATTGTATAAGTACTTAAAAGTTCACGGAACTCTTCACCATCGATTGTTTCGACATTTAATAATTTTTCAACAGTTAAATCAATAATTACTCTATTATCTAAAATAATTTCAATCGCTTTTTGTTCACAGTAATTTATAATTTTACAGACTTGTTCATCAATTCGATCAGCAATATTTTCTGCATACTCACTACCTTGGACCATACCTCCACCTAAAAAAACTTGACCACTATTCTCATCTTCCAATGCTAAAGGTCCAATATTTGACATTCCAAACCTTGTAACCATTTGTCTTGCTAAATTAGTTACCTGTTGTAAGTCATTACTTGCTCCTGTAGTAACTTCAGGATCACCAAAAATAACTTGTTCCGCTGCACGGCCGCCTAATGTAGTAATAATTCGTGCTAAAAGTTCTGAGCGAGATAATAAACTTTGATCTTCTTCGGGTGTAAACCAAGTTAATCCTTTTGCAGCTCCACGGGGTGTTATTGTTATTTTTTCAACTTCATCATGAGATTTTAAAACTGATCCTGTAATAGCATGACCTACTTCATGGTATGCTACTAATCGTTTATTTTTGGTATCATCCATTGAAGTTCCTTCAATACCACCAATGATTCGATCTGCTGCTTCATTAATTTCATTCTTGCTAATAGCAGATTTTTTATAACGTGTAGCTAAAATAGCAGCTTCGTTTAATAAATTGGCTAAATCAGCCCCAGAAAAACCAGGTGTTCGATTAGCTAATTGAACTAACGATACATCATCTCCAATTGGTTTATTTCGAGCATGAACTTTTAAAATTCCAATTCTACCTAAACGATCAGGTAAGTTTACAGTAACTTGTCTATCAAATCGTCCCGGTCTTAATAATGCAGAATCTAAAATGTCAACTCGGTTGGTAGCACCGACTACAATAACACCTTTATTTTCTTTAAAACCGTCCATTTCTGTTAATAATTGATTTAGTGTTTGTTCACGTTCATCGTTACCACCACCAACTCCAGCACCTCTTTCTCTACCTACAGCATCAATTTCATCAATAAATACAATACAAGGGGCATTTTCGGAAGCTTTTTTAAATAAATCACGTACACGTGCTGCACCAATTCCAATAAACATCTCAACAAATTCTGAACCAGCTACACTAAAAAATGGCACATCTGCTTCATTTGCTATTGCTTTTGCTAAAAGAGTTTTACCTGTTCCTGGAGGTCCTACTAAAAGAATACCTTTAGGAATTTTTGCACCAACAATAGTATATTTATCAGGCTGTTTTAAAAATGATACGATTTCTTCAAATTCTGCTTTCGCTTCATCAATACCGGCAATATCATCAAATCCAACTCCTGTTTCCGGTCGTCTTTCAAATCGGGCTGTTGATTTTCCTAGACTCATTGGAGATGAATTAGAACCCCCTGGTAAATTTTCCGAATTTTGAAAGAAGTAAAATAATCCTCCAACAAATAATAATGGTAATAGAATATTACTAACTACAGTAAGTAAAAGATTTTTATTTTCTATTGGATGCGCGTCAAAATCAATATTATATTCTTTTAATTTTGCAATTAATTGTGACGCACCTACAGGAATTTCTACACGAATAATCTGTGGACGATTTCCTAATTCGGGACTTGAAGCTTCAACAATAGCATTCCTACTATTATCATAAAGATCTACTTGTTTAATCCAGCCCATTTCTAAATATTCTAAAAAACGACCGTAAGTCATTCTAGAACTAACAAGATTTTGATTAATTTCAGTATTAGGTTTTGTTGCTGGATAATTTCCAGTTTCGTTTGGATTAAATTGTTTTACTCCTATTAGAATTAAACCGATAAGAATTAATCCAAAAAGTGTATTTCTAACAATATTTCGCCACATAAAAAAATTAAAGTAAGATTTATAAATTATAAAAAATTATTTTCATAAAAGTTATAACAAAAGTGAACTACTTAAAACAACTTAAAATTTATTGAATATTAATTTAATTTTTTATTTTAAATGCAACGATAGCACTAAAGGAAAAATGGATTTCTGGGTCTAATAATAAGTTTTAAAATTTTCTTATTAATAGCTGTTTTCTTGAGTATAATTTTATTTTAGTCAATTATTGTTAAATATTATGGTTAGTCGCGGATCAACAGTTAGAATTCTTAGAAAAGAATCTTATTGGTTTAATCAAACGGGAACAGTTGCTACTGTCGATCAGAGTGGAATTCGTTATCCTGCTGTGGTTCGATTTGAAAGTGTCAATTATAGTGGAACAAATACAAATAATTTTGCTCTTAATGAATTAATTGAAATTGAAAGTCCCGAAGTCAAAAAAAAAAAATAAATTAATTATTTCCTATGATTCTCATTAGTAGGGTAATTGAAATTAAAATTGCTCTACTTTTTTATTTTTGATATTATTTTTTAATTAAAATTTTTCCTAAACTAAAAAATTAAACTTATATGACAAATTACCCTCAGGTTGGTAAATCAGCACCCAATTTTATAACAGTCGCAGTTTATAAAAAAAAATTAGGTAAAATTCGTCTTTCTGATTATCGTGGTAAAAAATATGTAATTCTGATTTTTTACCCTGCTAATTTTACACCTGTATCACCGACTGAACTAATTGCTTTAAGTGATCGTATTAAAGAATTTAGAAAACTATCCACTCAAATTCTTGCAATTTCGGTCGATAGTCCATTTTCTCATTTACGTTATCTTCTTTCTAGCAGAGATGAAGGGGGTTTACAGGGTTTAAATTATCCTTTAGTTTCAGATTTGACACAAAATATTACTAATAATTATAAATTACTTACTGAAGATGGTATCGCTTTACCCGGGGTATTCATTATTGACAAGGAAGGAGTGATCCAATATTATAATGTTAATAATTTATTGTGCGGTAGAAGTATCAATGAAATTCTTCGTATTTTAAAATCAATTCAATATATTAAAGAGCATCCCGGACAAGCCTGTCCTGTAGAGTGGGAATCTGGAGATCAACTTTTATATTCACATCCGTTAAAAGCAACTTTTTATTTTAAAGAATTTTACTCGTCTGAAAAAAATTAATGAAAAAAATTAAAAATTTATGCCGAAACTAAAAACTCGAAAATCTGCTCAAAAACGATATAAAAGAACAGGGACCGGTCAATTTTTGCGCCGGCACGCTTTCAAAGGTCATCTTTTATGTAAAAAATCTAATAGTCAGAAACGAAAATTATCGCAAAAAATTTGTGTCACTACTAGTGATAGTAAACCTATTAAATTAATGTTACCTTATTAAAAATAATGGTTAGAGTTAAACGAGGAAACGTAGCACGAAAACGGAGAAATAAAATATTACAGCTTGCAAAAGGTTATCGAGGCGCTCATTCGCGACTTTTTAGAGTAGCAAATCAACAAATTATGAAAGCTTTACGCTACTCGTTTGTTGGTAGAAAGCAAAAGAAACGTACTTTTAGAAAGATTTGGATTACACGAATAAATGCAGCTTCAAAACTAAATGGTTTATCTTATAGTAAACTAATACATAACTTTAAAAAATCAAATATTGAGTTAAATCGAAAGATGCTTTCACAAATCGCTATTTTAGATACTCAAACCTTTAATAAATTAGTAACACTTTCTAATTAATTTTAGGATCAATCTTTGAATACTAAAAGATTTAAGGTTCTTTCACTAAGAAAGAACTATTTTTCAAATAAGCTTACAAAATTTTAATAAATTAATCTAACTTTTTAAGTTTATGTTAAATATTATAACTATAATATAAATTAGAAAGTTAGTATAAACTTATGATTTTATGAGTATAGATGAAGATTTAGAGAAATTACTTGATAATTTACCATTTTTTATTCAAAAAAATTTAAATAATCACCCAAACAAAGACAAACTCATTGAAATTGTCATGGATTTAGGGAGACGGCCTGAAGCTCGTTTTAACAATGGTTCAGAATACTTATCTCAAAAGATTGTCTCATGGCAGGATATTGATTATATAACAAAACGCACTAGTCATTTCAGTGACGATAATAGAGCCGGTATTGAGCGGACTCTTCATCGTATAAGTTGTATTAGAAATCGACAATCTTTAATAAATGGATTAACTTGTCGTGTCGGTCGTGCGATTTTTGGAACAATCAGTATAATTCGTGATTTATTAGAATCCGGACAATCTATTTTAATTTTAGGTAAACCTGGCGTTGGTAAAACTACAATT